TTGATCCGTTAGAAATTGGACAGGTAAAGAAATTTCTTGTTCAGTTACGTACTTACTTAAAAAAGAATAAACCTCAATTCCAAGAAATTATATCTTCTACCAAGACATTCACCGAGCAAGCAGAAGCCGTTTTGAAGGAAGCTATTCAGGAACAGATCAAACAATTTCTACTTCAGGAACAACCATAAATTTATCATACTTATTCTTAGCATGAGAGTAATCATTGAGAAAAATTTCTGATTTGAATCATTCAAAAAGGGTTTCTTAGTATAGACATTTAACAAAATAGATGGAAAAAAATTGCGTCCAATAGGATTTGAACCTATACCAAAGGTTTAGAAGACCTCTGTCCTATCCATTAGACAATGGACGCTTTTCATTTCTATTTTCTTCTTTCGTATTCTTACTTTACTCTTGCTCAAATAAAAAACGATTATACAGAAAATATATCTTTTCGGGAAAAAAAGGATGCATATCCAAATTGATGACGCATGTATAATAAAGAATATGGAGCGGGTAGCGGGAATCGAACCCGCATCGTTAGCTTGGAAGGCTAGGGGTTATAGTCGACGTTGGTTGATCATTTTTAACGTCTCTAATTCAAAACCGAACATGAAATTTTGGTTTCATTCGGCTCCTTTATGGAAGGTCCATGTATTTCCAGAGAAAAAATGAGATCCATAATATCTATGTCAGCTTTTCTGTATGAATGCATCTAAAGCTACCCGCTTTCTAGATGATCCCTCTAGAGGAGAGAGATTATACCAAATCTATCTAGTCTAGTTACTTCGTTCCCTATTTTCACTCCTAGGATCCTCAGGAAAAGAATTTGGTTTCCACCGAGCTGAAACAATATGCTGATGGTTCTAGTAAACCAAAACTATCGTTTTTTAGCTATTTGGCTTCAATTTCCTTTTACAACACAAAAATGGAAGATCCAGTTACGATTGGAAATATACTTTTGTATCTTCATCCATAGATCCTTTACCTATACTTATTCAATTGGAATAGTTAATCCAATTCCAAAAAATTATGCTTCGCGACTCCATATCTATAATCCAACTTTTTGATGCAATTTCTAATTGGCCTTTGGATACATACAAATCGTGAGAACGTATATTTTTCCTCAAATATGCTATTGAGAAGAAAAGGATTAAACCTTTTTAAGAAATAAAGTTTTTGATCGGAGTTTGAAAAAAAACCGATGGACCCCTTAACTATTTAAGTTGTTAATAGAACGAATCACACTTTTACCACTAAACTATACCCGCTACATATTCATTATTGTATATGAATGGACCATTTGTCGAACAAAAAAAAGGGGTGAGACAAAATCAAGATAGCAGTGGAATCATGAAAATTCTAGCGTTGACACGTATTTAGTCTCGCCGGGGACTTAAAATAAAAATAAAAAAAAGCTAAGCGAAGAGTGTAAAGCTTATTTAAATAACATAATTTTATTTAAATAGCATAACAAAAAAAGTTAAGCTTTTCATTTGCTGGGAAGTCATTACTAAACTAATAGTTCCCGCCTGAAGGGGTGATTGAAGCTAGACTATAAAAATTATAAATTCTGTATACATGGACCCCCCCTTTTTCACCTTCTTTTCAACTGCCGGTGCCAGATCTTATGAATTCGGGTCAATTGAATCTCAACTGTTCAAATAAAGTTTGTCTCTTGAAGAAGTAAATGAGTTATATTGAGTTCTATTCTATTAGAATAGAAATATTTTGAATGTTTCAAATTGTTAAATGTAATTTAATATTGTTTAATGTATTTATATATATAATATATGTTATCATATGTCTTTTTTTATTCCTTACTTGACAACAGTAAGAAATTAAGTAATAAACTGAGAAAAAGAAAAAAAAAGAATAATCAATGGAAAAAAGAAGAAATGTCCCGGCCAGTACTTAAGCAGATCAGGCCGGGAAAATAAACCTTTCATATAAAATCAAAGAACTAAGATATTCTTTCTATTGAGGAGATCCATTTTGAGTCATTATCTATATTGAATTTCTGATCAATTGCTTTTTTCTATTTTTTTCTTATTTTTCTTAGTTTAAATTTTAATAGCTATTTAAAAAATTTCTATTATTTATTAGAATATTTTAGAATATTTCGAATTTCTATTTTAATAATATAATAAAATAATATTTTTTTTTATTAAAATAGAATAATATAATAAAATAAATAATAATAATTTGGAAAAGTTAAATAAGATTAAATAAAAAAAAATCAAATGAAAAAAGAAAATAAAGAGAAGAAGGTGGATTTTTATCAATCTTTATTTCACGTGTTACATCACATAACAAATTTGCAATTTGGAATTAGGAGAGATGGCTGAGTGGACTAAAGCGGCGGATTGCTAATCCGTTGTACGAATTATTTGTACCGAGGGTTCGAATCCCTCTCTTTCCGCTTTCTCTGATCACTTGGTATTTTCGAATTCGAAAAGATTCTCATCCCTTGATTTTATCATAGTTAAATGTATGAAACAAATAAGATTATTAAGAATTAATTTCGAAAAAAGCAAAAAAAACTAGAAATTTTTTATTCCTCACGTCCAGGATTGCGTCCTGGATCATTAGATAAGAATCCAAAGATAAAAAGGGAAACAAAGAATATCACTACTGTGTAAACAAAGAGTTTGAGAGTAAGCATTACACAATCTCCAAGATCATTTTTTTTTGAAAAAGGGGAATAGATTGCCTATTTTTTACCACATATATCATTTTTTTTTTTGTTTTGACACCCCAAAAAATGAAAAATAAGACGAATTTATTTGTAATAAGATTTTGATTCATTCGTTACCCGAAATTTCTTGTCATATCAATAATTAGGTATTGTGGAGTACCTAATAGTCCATACTCACCGGAAGGTGAGAACGGGGAAAAGGCTGATCCAAATTCATCGCTGCGGTTATTCATTCAATATACAAGAATTTCGATTTTTGAATCGAGGGTTCGTAATGTAAGACTTATCTGATCTTATCAATTTTTAGAATTTTTTTATCGAATACATCATCAATTTAGCAGAGTATTAAAGATTTCATCGAAAACTTACAGTGGCTTGCCAAACAAAGGCTAAGAGAAAAAAGAGTACAGGTATGACAGGCATAACATCTATGATTGGATTGAAAATGGCATAAGCTTCGGGCAATTTGGCGAAGAAAAAACTACTCGAATAAAGGACAGAATTAAGACAGATACCAATTAAACTAAAGATATTAAGCATAACAAGCATTTCGTTCTTGTGGATTAGATAATTTTGAGTTATTTTTATAAGGAAAAATGAAAAAGGCAGATCAAGAAATCCTTCTTTTTCTTCGGTTCGGACTTTCCCAAATAAAAAATCCCTCCCCCCATTATCATTCTAAAATGAGAATATAAGGAATTCAACTTTCATACAATATCTTAATTGAATTCTATGTAATGATCAATGAATTTTTTTGATTCTATATCTACATGTCTTGAATCCTAGCAACAAAATATCCCATATGTTTTTGTGTATTTGGGTTGGGATTGACGAATAACCAATACCAATATTAGTGTTGATTAATTTCGAATAGAAATCAAAATGGGGCGTGGCCAAGCGGTAAGGCAGCGGGTTTTGGTCCCGTTATTCGGAGGTTCGAATCCTTCCGTCCCAGATCGTTTTTCATGAAACGAAAGATGGGATCACACTGCATTCCACATGAAACAATAATTTGTTAAAGGTAAAAATCTTTTCTTATTAATTTTCAGAATGGTTCTAAGAATCATATCTGAGAATTCGTTTGGTTTCTCACAAACGGAATCAAGTGTCAAATGTGGGTAAAATTGAATATCTTTATTTTCATTCAATTCATATGATAGAATATGGGGTTAAATTAAATAAATTTGATCCTTGCTGACCCTTATCCGGATAAATACTTATTTATCCATAGATAGAAATATTATATACCGGTTGAACCAATGACTATTCATGATTTTATATTGAATCAATTCCATACCGCTTTGAAATTTCAATTAGAGGAATGTTATGGTAAAACTTCGTTTGAAACGATGTGGTAGAAAGCAACGTGCGACTTGAAGGACATGGTTGGCTGTGGATTTTTACATCCGCCATCTTCTATAGTAATGAAGATGCTCTTGGCTCGACATAGTTTGTTCTGTTCTGCCCGGAACCTAATTTGTGTTGGGTTATAAGTAAATAGTACATGATGAAGCTCGAGAAGAAAGGATTGATTCATTTTTCAAGGGAAAGAATCTAGGGTTAGTGAAAATCAATAAGTTAGACCAACTCTGTAAGTATATCCTCACTATATATAAATTCTAAATCGAAAGGTTCAAATTCAGAACAAGTTTGAAAAGTCAAATTTTCCGAAATTGGTAAAACTATTTCGATGAAAAGTGTATCACAAGGGAATCAATCATTCGTATTCTATTTATATAGAAAGAAATAACAAAAAAAGGTATGTTGCTGCCATTTTGAAAGGAATAAGGATCCCCGAGGTAATGTCTAAACCCAATGATTTCACAAAGCAAGGATAAAGGATTCCGAAACAAGGAAACACTATTTTCAATTGTCTCAACAATTGGATCAGACTGAGGAATAAAAATGGATTCGAAATGAGACAAACAAAAGAGTTTAGAGACGGCTCAATAAATGTCTAAGGATTCTCTTGTCAGAATTACCCAACTTGAGTTATGAGTATGAATGAGATTTCTTCCTTTTTCTGTAAGGAAGAAGAAAAAAGTACTCAATTCAAATTATAGTAAAATTCATGATTTTATGGATCCACTTGCTATTATATACAGAAATTGGAATCATTTTTCTCGAGCCGTATGAGGAAAAAACCTCCTATACGTTTCTAGGGGGGGCATTGTTTATTTACATCTATCCCAATGAGCCATCTATCGAATCGTTGCAATTGATGTTCGATTTCGAAGAGAAGGAAGAGATCTTCGAAAAGTAGGTTTTTACAATCCGATAAAGAATCAAACTTATTTAAATGTTCCTGCTATTCTATATTTCCTTGAAAAAGGTGCTCAACCTACAGGAACTGTTTATGATATTTTAAAGAAGGCAGAATTCTTTAAAGAAAGAACTTTGAGTTAATTAAAGGAAAAAACAAAATTATTAAATAAATAAAATAAAGTAGGGAAGGGTAACTAGTATCTATCCTTGTGTAATTATTTCTATTTACACACCATTTTTCTTTTTCTTGCTTTATTCATATTTTGGTGGGGGAATTTAATTTAACAACAAACAAGGGGTTAAGCTTGCTTATCGTACTTTTATTGATTGAATAAACCGGGGATTTTTTATTTACCTTTTCCTTAATTTTTTCCATTCCAATTTCTTATTTATGTTGTGCCAATCCAACACAAGTCTTTATTTTATTTACTTGATTTACTTTCTCAACATTGCTTTTATATTGACAATGGTGTATCGAACAAATATAATTCGATCATAGATAAATAGGGCTGTTTATCCCCACCCCATATTGATTTTTTTGTTTCCTTCACTCAAATGATGGGTTTGCCTTGCTGCATTTACTCTCATACAGGATGTATTTTCTTAGGGAAAATCAAAAAAGAATTTGATAAAAAATGGGTGGTCTGCCATAATTTTTACATTTCGATTAGGAATATTTTTAATCCGATCTGCTAACTTTGGTATTTTGTGTTTCTAATTGATCAGAAAATCTTTCTTTTCGATGTGTTGCTAGTTCAATGTTTTGATAGGGTCGTGCAGTGCAATTCAATTGATTTTTATATTTTGATCGTATCTACATATCCTATTTATCCGGGTTGCTAACTCAACGGTAGAGTACTCGGCTTTTAAGTGCGACTATGATCTTTTACACATTTGGATGAAGCAACAAATTCGTCCAGACTATTGGTATAGTCTATAGGACCACGACTGATCCTCAAGGGTAATGAATGGAAAAAACAGCATGTCGTAATAAAATAGAAAATCAAATAAAATAATAAATTGATTTTATTAATTTATTTAATTTGAAATGAAAGTCAAAGTTAAAGTAGAACTTTGAGTTTATCCTTACCGGATCATTACAGTTCCAAAAGATTGTTTTGATTTTTGGAAGGGGACAAAAGAAATTCACATTTACAGTTGGGTCTAGTGAATAAATGGATAGAGCTCTATGGCTCCAATTCTGGTAAAATAAAAAGCAACGAGCTTATGTTCTTAATTGGAATGATTACCCGATCTAATTAGACGTTAAAAATGAATTAGTGCCTAATGCGGGAAAGAGTGGGTTCTCCTGTGAGTGAACCATTGATTTTTTCTTTTTTTTTTTTTCAGAATCCTAATTATTCTTTATTATGGATTGTAGACGGATGTGTAGAAGAAACAGTATATTGATAAAGAGAATTTATTCCAAAGTCAAAAGAGCGATTGGGTTGCAAAAATAAAGGATTTTTTCTCCTGTTGTAATTATAACGAACATAAACCAATTGGATAGAAAAGGAAGGTAAAAAGATCTGTTGATTGGACTCCCTCTTTCTTTTCCGGGGTATATATTTTTTTCTTACTATACTATATACATAATACAATACATAATACCCTGTTCTGACCATATTGCACTATGTATATATCATTTGATAAACCAAGAAAAACCTCCTGCCTCTGGCTCAAGTAGAAATGTAAATGGAAGAATTACAAGGATATTTAGAAAAAGATAGATCTCGGCAACAACACTTCCTATATCCGTTTCTTTTTCAGGAGTATATTTATGCGTTTGCTCATGATCATGGTTTAAACGATTCAATTTTTTACGAACCCGTGGAAATTATTGGTTATGACAATAAATCTAGTTCAGTACTTGTGAAACGTTTAATTATTCGAATGTATCAACAGAATTTTTTAATTAATTCGGTTAATTATTCTAACCAAAATCGATTCGTTGGGCACAACAATTTTTTTTATTCTCATTTTTTTTCTCAGATGATATCAGAAGGTTTTGCGGTCATTGTGGAAATTCCATTCTCGCTCCGATTAGTATCTTTTCCCGAAGAAAAAGAAATACCAAAATGTCATAATTTACAATCTATTCATTCAATATTTCCCTTTTTAGAGGACAAATTATTACATTTAAATTATGTGTCAGATATACTAATACCCTATCCTATCCATTTGGAAATCTTGGTTCAAATCCTTCAATGTCGGATCGAAGATGTTCCATCTTTGCATTTATTGCGATTCTTTCTTCACGAATATCATAATTGGAATAGTCTCATTACTCCGAAGAAATCAATTTATGTTTTTTCAAAAGAAAATAAAAGACTATTTCAGTTCCTATATAATTCTTATGTATCTGAATGCGAATTTTTATTCGTTTTTCTTCGTAAACAATCTTCTTATTTACGATTAACATCTTCTGGAACCTTTCTTGAGCGAATACAGTTCTATGGAAAAATAGAACATCTTATAGTAGTGTACCGTAACTATTTTCAGAAAACTTTATGGTTTTTTATGGATCCTTTCATACA